TTATTATATATAATTCGAAATAATTTCATATTTAATTAATAAATAATTTTATTTTGAATTCTCTTCTAATTCTAAATTAACGGAATGGTTAGTTATAGCCATTTTATTAGTTTTAGTTATGGCTATTAATTGAATTTAAAATTAATAATACTCAAATCTTCCTTTTCGTTTTTTTGTTATGTTATAATGTTTTTTTTTGTTATGTTATAGAAGGCCTGCCCTAAGAATAACATGAAAGATAAAAGCGCAATCCAGATCATAATGAAACACTCCTCTGGTTTCATTCGGAAAGGTGAAAGCTAAGACGAAAAAAAAAAAAAAGAATCGACCGTTCAAGTATTTTAAATTGCACGCTAAAAACGGTAGAAATAGGGGCATATATAAGTATAATAAATATATATTATACTATAATATATATGTTATGCGATCTATATTGAATTGATGATATAGAAATGATAGAATCATTTCTGATTGGACCAAATACGGGTCTCCGATAGAGATGAAAGAAAATATACAAGAAATAAAATAGTAGAAAAAACTTTTCAATATAGGAACCGGTATCTAATGAATTCAACCGGTCCAGCATAATAGAAATGAAAGAAAAGGGGGGGGGCGGCATCATGATGTGATCTTAATCACATCAAAAAAAAGAGGGGATATGGCGAAATTGGTAGACGCTACGGACTTAATTGGATTGAGCCTTGGTATGGAAACCTACCAAGTGAGAACTTTCAAATTCAGAGAAACCCTGGAATTAAAAATGGGCAATCCTGAGCCAAATCCTGTTTTATGAAAATAAACAAGGGTTTCATAAACCGAAAATAAAAAAGGATAGGTGCAGAGACTCAATGGAAGCTGTTCTAACAAATGGAGTTGGCTGCATTGTGTTAGTAAAGGAATCCTTCCATCGAAACTTCAGCAAGGATGAAGGATAAACCTATATACATACGTATAGTACTGAAATACTATCTCAAAATGATTAATGACGACCCAAATCTGTATTTTTTTATATTTATATTTATATGAAAAATGAAAGACTTGTTGTGAATCGATTAAAAATTGAAAAAAGAATCGAATATTCATTGATCAAACCATTCACTCCACCGTAGTCTGATAGATCTTTTTAATAATTGATTAATCGGACGAGAATAAAGATAGAGTCCCATTATACATGTTAATATCGACAACAATGAAATTTATAGTAAGAGGAAAATCCGTCGACTTTAGAAATCGTGAGGGTTCAAGTCCCTCTATCCCCAAAACGACCCGGTTGACTCCCTAATTATTTATTTTCATTTTATCGTTTTGTTAGCGATTCAAATCAAAATTCGTTATATTTATCATTCATTCTCATTCTACTCTTTTCTTTCACAAATGGATCTGAGCGAAAATTTTTTCTTATCACAAGACTTGTGTGTGATATATATGATACGCGTACAGTACAAATGATTTGAGCAAGGAATCCATTAAATTTGAATAATTAACAATACATATCATTACTTGTACTGTACTGAAACTTTGAAAATTTATTTTTGAAGATCCAAGAAATTCTATTAGATCCTGTATAATACTTTGTAATACTTTTTCGTTTTTCTAATTGACTAATTGACATAGACCCAAGTCCTATATTAAAATAAAATGAGGATGATGCGTCGTGAATGGTCGGGATAGCTCAGCTGGTAGAGCAGAGGACTGAAAATCCTCGTGTCACCAGTTCAAATCTGGTTCCTGGCACATGAGTAATTTGTATGAGTATATATTCTAAAAATTAATTGATATGGGTCGACATACATATTCATTAATAGTATAAATCGTGATACATATTTATCCATCTAAATGTCGGAGATATACCCCTTATATATATCATATGTATATAAAGTATACAAAAGAATTCCATTTTGTTTCCTCTTGTTTTTTTATTTGTCCATACTGTGTCTCCTTTTGTTCAAAAAAAACGTTAATACTTTATACATATTCGAAAGGCTAAATTAGTTAGTTGAAAGAGAAAAAGTATAGTCTAGAGGAGTTGAAGGATGGGAATAGCCAAAGTTCATTTCAGATACAGTACAAATAGAATATGATCCTCTTTCATTTCCTTCTATATTTTTTTCAGATTCTATTTCTTCATTTCCTCCTATGTTACTTTCTATAGCCCATCTAAGTGATGTGCGCGGTACATAGTTCATAATGCGGAACTCTTTTAGTTTCATCCTAGTGGCTCGGCTCATTCGAAAAAGTATCTTCAAAATTTGAGAATCTCAATGAATCCTCTAATTTTTTTTTTAGTATTTATTTTATTTAGCCCACCCAATAACTAAAAAAAAAAATAATATGTGAATGAAACTTCAATTACTATGTTTGATCTCGAAGAGAATGTACAAAAATTCTTTGAATATCTGGAGTTGTAGAAGTGAAGATTAGTTTCTGATTATTCAATGAGCATCTTGTATTTCATAAAAATTAGGGGCAATATAATCCTTACGTAAAGGCCATCCTATCC